AACAAATGGAAGACGTAAACAAAAAAGAATTCGATCCATAATATCTATGTTAGCCTTTTTGTCTGAATGCATTCAAAACATCCCGCTTTTTAGATGATCCTTCTAGAAGAGGAGGATTCTAATAATTCTTTTTTTTCTAGTTACTTCGTTCTCTATTTCTATTTAAGAGAATCCTTAGGAAAAGCACTTTATTTCCATCGAGCTAAAAAAAAATATGTCGATGTCTCTAGTAAACTAAAGTAATCGTTTAATAGCCATTTTGCTTCAATCTCTCCTATACAAATCAAAAAAATGGAAGATTTAGTTACGATTAGAAATAGACTTTCTATATCTTTTTCCATGGATCCTTTATTTATACTTAAAAAATTGGGAGTATTGAGCCAATTCAAAAAACTTATGTTTTGTAATTTCATAATTCAATTTGTCAATTTCGAATTGATTCTTCTTGAATACAAATTACAATAATGTATATTATTCCTCGAATCGTTCGTTGAGAGGTAAAGGATTAAACCCTTTTAAGATAAGAAATAAGGTTTTTGATCGGAATATGAATCAAACGAGGGATCCCTTAACTAGTAAGGGATCCATAGAACGAATCGCACTTTTACCACTAAACTATACCCGCTTCAATGCGATTATTGTATATAAATGGACCTTTTGTCCAACAAGGGAATCAGAAATAGGATCATAAAAGAATCATGAAAATTATAGTGTTGACGTGTTTCGTAAGGGGATCTAATAAAATTAAGAAAGAGGGAATCATTTCATTTTTGTATTTTGTTTTGCTAAAGGTGTTTTGACAGATACATCTCGACAAAACTACTTAAGCCATAAGCCATAACATAAAAATGCATTGTGCCAGAACCTTTAGTTCCATTCTTTTTTTTATCTTTTAGATACTTTACTGGAAAAAAAGAAAGAGTAATAAGAAATAGCATTCTTATGTTTGATCTTGTTTCAATAACAAGTATTTTTTTTTCAGATCAAATAAATCATTTTTGTTCCAGGATTCATGGGAACAAAAAAGGCCCGGCTAGGTACTGACCTGGCCGAGCTGAAAAACAAGTTATTTATATTTTAATTTTTTTTATTACAATTATTAGAATATTCTAATTATAATAATAGAATAATAGAATATATTAATTATTAATTTAAATTTCTATTTTTTTTATTATATTAGTTTTAGATTCTTTTTAGATTCTTTTTCTTTTTTATTAGAAAATAGAATTTAGTAATTTAGTATAGTATAGTAATATATAGTAATATATATTAATATTAATTAGAATAAAAAATAATAATATAAAAAGTCAAAGAAAGATAAGATATAAAGTATAAAGAAGGACCTTTTTCAATTGGGGAGAGATGGCTGAGTGGACTAAAGCGTCGGATTGCTAATCCGTTGTACGAATTTGTCGTACCGAGGGTTCGAATCCCTCTCTTTCCGTTTCCGCTGATGATTTGGTATTTTATTTACCTTTTTTTTAATTTATAGAGCAGAGCCTCTTTTGTTTGTTTTATTTTTTTTATTTTTTCTTTTTTATTTTTTATTCTTCACGTCCCGGATTACGTCCTGGATCGTTAGATAGGAATCCGAAGATGAAAAGAGAAACAAAGAATATCACTACCGTGTAAACAAATAGTTTTAGAGTAAGCATTACACAATCTCCAAGATCATTAAAAAAAAAGAAAGAGAATAGATTCTCCTATACTACACATTATGTTTCTTTTGATACTAAGAAATGAAGTTATTTCGAGAAATAGAAAAAACTTTTCGGAAATTTATTTGTAATAAGAGTCGATTTCTTTATTACCAAAGATCTTCTTTCATATCTAGAATTAGATATTGGTGGGGGACTCATAATAGGATTTTTCAATGCAAAAAATGTAAGACTGAGGAAATGAGATGTTCCAGATTTTTCTTGTCTATAAATAAATTTCAATATTTGAATCGAGGATTCACACTGTAAGACTTATCTGATCTTATAAATTGTTAAAATGTTCGAATTTTTTTTTTTCGAAAAAATTATGAATTTTTCTAGGACAGTATTAAAATTAAGGATCTCATCGAAAACTTACAGCAGCTTGCCAAACAAAAGCTAAGAGAAAAAATAATACAGGTATTACTGGCATAATATCTACAATTGGATTCAAAAAAGCGTAGGCTTCAGGTAATTTCGCGAAGAAAAAACTACTTGAATAAAGGGCAGAGTTAATACAAATACAGACCAAACTAAAGATATTAAGCATAACAAACATTTTTTTCTTTAAGATAATTGTATTTTTTCTTTTTGTGAGTTAAATTAATTTAAATTAAGTTAATATTCTTATTAATATATTCTGAATTTGATACTAAATGAATTATTAATTCATTTCATTTTTTGAATTTTGCTTTTTTTTGTTGTTATTTATTTCATTTATGATTTATATTAATTAAATATTTAAAAAAAGAAAATTTAAATAAATAATATTAATAAATAAATTAATTAATTAAATAAAATAAAAAATAAAAATTAAAAAATAAAAATAAAAAGAAAAAAAAAAGAAATTGAAAATTTAAATTAAATAATTTTAATAATAAAATAAAAATAAAAATAAAATTTAAATATAAATAAAATAAAAAAATTAAAATTAATTACGACTAAAATGATAAATCAAATAAAGAAAGTAGACCTCAAAAATGCTTCTTTGATTTAAACTTATCCAATTCAAAATCTTGCCATTCCTTGCCATTCTGAAATAAAAAAAGAAATAAAAAATAGAAGAAATCATACTTTCATGCAATATCTTAATTGAATTTTATGTAATGATCAATAATTTCAGTTTAATTCTATATCTACACATATAAAAATTCTAGCAACAATTTTTTCTATAGATATTTAGATATTTGGACTGGAATTGACGAACAACCAATAATAGTGTTTATTAGTGTCGAATAGAAATAGAAATGGGGCGTGGCCAAGCGGTAAGGCAACGGGTTTTGGTCCCGCTATTCGGAGGTTCGAATCCTTCCGTCCCAGAGCATATCCATTCATGATATATATCATATCTGAATACAAATTGTATTGTATATCAGAATAAAGAATAAAGATTGCCCTTTTTTGAGAAACCTTCTGTTTAAGAGTATATAATATTGGGTAGAATGTTATTCTTCTTTTTTTTTATTTTCGAAATCGAGTCACTTTGAAGATGTAGATTCAAAAAGAACTTCTTTTTTTTATTCGTGTTATTGGTGTTATTGTATATTAAAAATGGATAATCTAGATTATTCTAATAAAATTATAAATATAATAAAATAATATAAAATATATTAATATTTATTCTATTTATATTTCGATTTTTCTAAAAAAAAAAAAGAATCGAAATTCTATTCCTAGAATATCGGGTTAATTGGAATTTTTGTTGATACTTCTTTACTTTAGAAATTTGCCATTCATATAGAAGAAAAAATATGGATTATTATGTATCGATTGAATCAATGACTATTCATGATTTCATAATTGAATCAATTACATACCGGCTCCAAACTAGAGGAATGTTATGGTAAAACTTCGTTTGAAACGATGTGGTAAAAAGCAACGTGCGACTTGAAAGCCATGATTAGATTAGTCGTGGATTCTTACATCCACCATTTTTCTATTATATAGAAATGAGGGTGCTCTTGACTCGACATCGTTTGTTCTGTTCCACTCGAATTTTTGGGGAAGGGAGAGGGGTTGATGATGGAAATAGTACATGATGGAGCTCGAGTTGATTCATTTCTCAGGGGTAAGTTTCTAGGGTTAGTGAAAATTAATAAGTTAGAACTACTTTGTAAATATATTTTCGATATAGAAATCGAAAGGATCCAATTCGAGCAAGTTTTAAAAAAAAATTGTTGGAATTGGGAAAACTATTTCGATCAAAAGTGGATCCGCGGGAATCAACCATCTATTTGTATGATTCTTTGATGGAAAGAAATAAAACAAATTGGTATGTTGCTGCCATTTTTGAAACGATTAAAGATCCTCGAAGTAATGTCTAAACCCAATGATTCAAGGAAAAGCTAAGGGATCATGGAACAAGTAAATACCATTTTCAATTGTCTCAACAATTATATTTGTCTCAACAAATATATTAGACTGAAGACGAAAAATAGATTCTAAAGGAGACAGACAAGAAAGGGGGCTAAAGACCGCTCAATAAATGAAATAAAATACCTAACTAAAGGTTTTGTTTTCCTTTGAGTTATTTGAGAGTTATCCAACTTGAGTTATGAGGTTGCGAATACGAGTGATTTTTTTTCGGGAAAGAATAAGAAAAAAGTATTTAAATCATAGTCTAATTGATTTGGTGATTTTATGGATCTATTTGACATCAGAATTCTATACTAACATAGACATAATTTCGAATTTTCTCGAGCCGTACGAGGAGAAAACTTCTTATACGTTTCTAGGGGGGGTGTATTGTTTATCTATATCTATCCCAATGAGCCGTTTATCGAATCGTTGCAATTGATGTTCGATCTCGAAGAGAGGGGAGAGATCTTCGGAGAGTGGGTTTTTATGATCCGATAAAGAATCAAACTTATTTAAATATTCCTGTTATTCTATATTTCCTTGAAAAGGGCGCTCAACCTACAGGAACTGTTCAGGATATTTCAAAAAAGGCGGGTGTTTTTATGGAACTTTATCCTAATCAACAAACGAAATTCAATTAATGAAATAAATAAATAAATAAAAGAGGGTGTGGATGACTTGTATATAGATTTATATAACTCTTTTCTCTCTTATCCCCCCCGCTCTCTTGCTCTATTCATACCTAATTTATTATTACTGCCGTAGAATGGCTGTTTTCTACAAAAAATCTTTTTTTATGGATATAAAAAATCGAAAATAAAAAAAAAGGACAAATGAAGTAATAAATGAAGTAATTCGGTCTATAAATACATTGGTGGTTTTTGTTGGAATTCTCTAAATAAATTTTAAAAAGAAAGGGGGATTAGGTTAAGCTTTCTTACTCTATTTATATTATATTGATTGATATTTCTTACTCTATTTATATTATATTGATTGAATGAACCCGATCTCCACTTTTTTCATTAATTTTTGCATACGCCTTTTTTGTATCTATGTCGATTATTTATGTAGTATTAATACAACATAATTGCTTGGTTTTTTTATTTACTTTCTTTTTTTTATTTTTATATTTTTTTATTTACTTTCTTTTTTTTATTATTTATTATTTATATTTACAAACTTTGTTATTTTGTTATTGTTGAATTAAATTCAATTGGATTTCCATTGGTATTTCTTTGTTATTTAATATTTAAGTTTCTAATTCGTTTATTTTCTCCATTGTATTCTTTTTTCAACATTAATATTGACAACAGTGTATCAAACAAATATAATTCGAGCGTGAATAAATGGATCTATTTATTCCCGTTCCATAGGATTTTTTTTACTTCATCAAATGGATGGGTTCGTTGTATTTTCTATGATATAAACAAGAAAAGAATTCGTTTTTGAATTGAATATAAATAACAAAGGCAAATATAAAATTTAATAAGAAATTTAGAATATAAAAAGAAAAGATATAAATTATAAAAATAAAAAAAAAAATTAATATGGAATATTTTTCCAATTAAATCTTGTTATTTATTTTGATTGCGATTGTATCTACATATCCTATTTTATTAGTTTCTTTTTTTAGTTTATTTGATTAGGGTTGCTAACTCAATGGTAGAGTACTCGGCTTTTAAGTGCGACTCAATTTTTTACACATTTCTATGAAGCAACGGATTCGTCCATACCATCGGTAGAGTTTGTAAGACCACGACTGATCCAGAAAGGAATGAATGGAAAAAGCAGCATGTCGTATCAATGGAGAATTTTAAGAATATTTCATTGTTATTGGATCGGGCCCCAATTCTTATTTGAATTCTTGGCTCGGAACAAAATAAATTCACATTTGGGTTGAATTAATAAATGGATAGAGTTTGGCGGCTCCAATTATAGGTAAACAAAAAGCAACGAGCTTTCATTTTGAATTTGAATGATTACCCCATCTAATTATACGTTAAAAATATATTAGTACTTGATGCGGGAAAAGCTTTTCCCATGGATGGATTATTGATTTTTGTTATGAGTCCTAACTATTAGCTATTCTTCATTATATTATGGAGTGGCGATAAATGTGTAGAAGAAAGAGTATATTGATAAATATTTTATTTTCCAAAATCAAAAGAGCGATTGGGTTGAGAAAATAAAGGATTTCTAACTATTTTGTTATCCTAGAACGAACATAAAACTATTAGATGGAAAAAACGAGTAGAGAGAGTCCGTTGATGAGTCTTACTTATTTTCTAGGTATCTATTCCATTTTTATTAGAATAGAATACCCTATTTTGACTGTATCGCACTATGTATCATTTGATAACCCAATAAATCCTCGATCCTTGGCCTAAATCGAATTTCAAAAATGGAGGAATTTCAAGTATATTTAGAACTAGATAGATCTCGTCAACATGACTTCCTATACCCACTTATTTTTCGGGAGTATGTTTATGCACTTGCTTATGATCATGGTTTAAATAGCTCCATTTTGTTGGAAAATATAGGTTATGACAATAAATCTAGTTTACTAATTGTAAAACGTTTAATTACTCGAATGTATCAACAAAATCTTTTGATTATTTCTGCTAATGATTCTAACAAAAATCCATTTGGGGGTTACAACAAGAATTTATATTCTCAAATAATATCAGAGGGTTTTGCCGTCAGTGTGGAAATTCCATTTTCCCTACAATTAATCTCTTCCTTAGAGGAGGCAGAAATCGTAAAATCTTATAATTTACGATCAATTCATTCAATATTTCCTTTTTTTGAGGAAAAATTTCCATATTTAAATTATGTGTCAGATGTACGAATACCCTACCCTATCCATCTGGAAATCTTGGTTCAAACCCTTCGATACTGGGTGAAAGATGCCTCTTCTTTTCATTTATTAAGGCTCTTTCTTTATGAGTATTTTAATTGGAATAGTCTTATTACTCCAAAAAAATGGATTTCGACTTTTTCAAAAAGGAATCCAAGATTATTCCTGTTCCTATATAATTTTTATGTATGTGAATACGAATCTATCTTTCTTTTTCTCCGTAACAAATCTTCTTATTTACGATTAACATCTTCTGGAGTCCTTTTTGAGCGAATCTATTTCTATGCAAAAATAGAACATTTTGTAGAAGTCTTTGATAAAGATTTTCCGTCTACCCTATGGTTTTTCAAGGACCCTTTCATTCATTATGTTAGATATCAAGGAAAATCCATTTTGGCTTCAATGAATATGCCCTTTTTGATGAATAAATGGAAATACTATCTTATCCGTTTATGGCAATGTCATTTTTATGTTTGGTCTCAACCAGAAAAGATCCATATAAACCAATTATCTGAGCATTCATTTTACTTTTTGGGCTATTTTTCAAATGTGCGGCTAAATCCTTCAGTGGTACGGAGTCAAATGCTG